GTTGTCATAGCTTAAAGCTTCAAAGCGCGGCACTGAAGATGCCGAAATGGACTACACCTGATAACACAGGGTCTTGGTCTCAAACCTCCTATTACCTACACCCCATAATTATACATGCGAGCCTCATCAAAACGGTGAAATAGCCCACCAAAACACCACGAGCCGGTATCAGGCCCATGCCCATAACACCAAGCACTAAAGCCACACCCACACGGGCAAGCAGCAGTAGTTAATATTAGGCCATAAGTGAAAACTTGACCTAGCAATGGGGTACACAGGGCCGGTTAATCTCGTGCCAGCGACCGCGGTTACACGACAGGCCCAAGATAATACAGTCGGCGTAAAACACGACTAGAATGACAGTCCATACAACTAGGGGTGAAAACACACTGGGCTGTAAAAAGCCATAAGCAACAATAACCACCAACCCTAGGCAACAAACACCTTTAACTCGTGAAAGCAAGGACACAAACTAAGATTAGATACCTTACTATGCCTAGCTATAAAAAGACAATAAAATAACTAATTGTTCGCCAAACAACTACGAGTGAAAACTTAAAACTTAAAAGACTTGACGGTGCTTCACACCAGCCTAGAGGAGCCTGTCCAATAACCGATAATCCACGATTAACCCAACCCAACCTTGCCAAACAGTCTATATACCGCCGTCGCCAGCCTACCTTGTGAAAGCAAAATAGTAAGCATAACAGCACACACTAATACGACAGGTCGAGGTGTAACTTATGGTTGGGCATAAGATGGGCTACATTTTCTAACCAAGAACAAACGGACAAACCGTGAAACCGGGAACCAAAGGTGGATTTAGCAGTAGGATAAGAACATAATGCTTGACCGAAATCTGCAATGAAGTGCGTACACACCGCCCGTCATCCCTGCAAGACAAAACACCAATAAATAAAACCACAACCACCAACTAAAACAGGGCAAGTCGTAACAAGGTAAGCGTACTGGAAAGTGCGCTTAGAGACAAAAAGTAGCTTAAACACAAAGCATTCGGCCTACAACCGAAAAATACTCTAGCAGTCTTTTTGAGCTGACAGTGTACAAAAACACCAACATCTTCATGCAACAAAACAAAACATTTGACATGCCAAGTAGATGCGATCGAACAGCTGATAAATCACAACCAAGTACCGTAAGGGAACAACTAAAGCAGAAAACAGCAAAGATTAACCCTTGTACCTTTTGCATCATGGTTTAGCAAGCAACAGGGACAAGAAGAATCAAAGCCCCCAACCCCGAAACCAGACGAGCTACTTTAAAGCAGCCCAAAGGGCAAACCCTTCTCTGTGGCAAAAGAGTGGGAAGACTATAAAGTAGTGGTGAAATGCCTACCGAGCCTGGAGATAGCTGGCTACCTAATAAGGAATGTAAGTTCAACCTCGGAGCGCCAAATAAAACAATTTAGACCCCGGGGGCATTCAATAGGGGTGCAGCCCTATTGAAACAGGATACAACCTGAATCTGAGAGCACACAAACTTTAATCCTAATCTGTGGGCCTTAAAGCAGCCACCAAAAAAAATATCGTTAAAGAATCATAAACAAAAATCCAACAGCTGACCAAATTCTCCAAAAAAACTAAAGGTGACCCCACCCCCAGTGGGGGCTATTATGCTAAAACTAATAATAAGACAGCCTCTCTAAACGCACCCATCCGCTAGAACAGAAAACCTACTAGCAATTAACAGACCAAAAAAGGAATAAGACCGCCCAATACACACCTCAATACAAACTGTGACCCCAACACAGGTGCGTCAAAAAGAAAGATTAAAAATTATAAAAGGAACTCGGCAACCAAAGACCCCAACTGTTTAACAAAAACATAACCTTTAGCATAACCAAGTATTAAAGGCAACGCCTGCCCAGTGAACAATTAAACGGCCGCGGTACCCTAACCGTGCAAAGGTAGCGTAATCATTTGTCTATTAATTGTAGACCTGTATGAAAGGCAAAATGAGGGTCTAACTGTCTCTTATAATTAATCAATTAAACTGATCTCCCAGTACAAAAGCTGGGATAATAACATAAGACCAGAAGACCCTGTGAAGCTTAAACTAAACTATCAAACCACATGATAGCTAGTTTCGGTTGGGGCGACCTTGGAAACAAGCAGAACTTCCAAATAAATAGCACTAATAAACGCTAAAACTACAAGGCCAACAAGCCAACTAACGACCCAGCACCGCTGATTAACGAAACAAGTTACTCCAGGGATAACAGCGCCATCTTCTTCAAGAGCCCATATCAAAAAGAAGGTTTACGACCTCGATGTTGGATCAGGACATCCTAATGGTGCAGCCGCTATTAAGGGTTCGTTTGTTCAACGATTAACAGTCCCACGTGATCTGAGTTCAGACCGGAGCAATCCAGGTCAGTTTCTATCTATGCCACTAGCCACACCTCGTACGAAAGGATCGGTGTAGCAAAGCCAATGCCACCGGTACGCTTTACACCACCGCAACCCCCAATTAAGCCAAGACAAGGTCAATTAAGGAAACATAAACCTTAATTATATTGAAACTGATACTAAACATCATTAACCCTCTTCTATACACCCTGTCCATCCTAATCGCAGTAGCATACCTAACCCTACTAGAACGAAAACTACTAGGCTACATACAGCTACGCAAAGGACCCAACCTAGTAGGCCCAATAGGCATCCTCCAGCCTGTGGCAGACGGGCTCAAACTAATCTCAAAAGAGACAACCAAGCCCACCATATCATCACCAATTTTATTTACAGTCTCCCCCATCCTAGCCCTATCCATCGCACTAATCTCCTGATCACCAATCCCAATGCCATCGCCCCTAGTAAACATGAACCTTGGAATGATATTTATCATGGCCATATCTAGCATATTTACATACACAATCCTGTGGTCTGGGTGGTCATCAAACTCTAAGTACCCCTTAATGGGGGCTATACGAGCTGTGGCACAAATCATCTCATACGAGGTAACCCTTGGATTAATTATTATCTCCATAGCCACAATAACAGGGGGCTACTCATTACACACATTCACAGAGACACAGGAACACCTCTGACTATTAATCCCATCGTGGCCCCTAGCAATAATGTGATTCACTTCCACCCTAGCAGAAACCAACCGATCACCATTTGACCTGACAGAGGGAGAGTCAGAACTAGTGTCCGGATTCAACGTAGAGTTCTCCGCAGGACCATTTGCACTACTATTCCTAGCAGAATACACAAACATCATCCTAATAAACACACTATCAGTTATTATATTCATAAACCCCGGAAACATGGCCTCACAACTATTTACAACTAATCTGATAACCAAAACAATACTACTGACCACCATATTCCTATGAATCCGAGCATCATACCCCCGATTCCGATACGACCAATTAATGCACTTACTGTGAAAACAATACCTCCCACTCACACTATCCCTGTGTTTACTAAACATTACAATAACCACAACTCTCGCTGGAACCCCCCCCCAATGGAAGCGTGCCCGAGTTAGGGTTTACACTGATAGCGTAGCCACGGAGCTCTTGCTCCCGCCTCCCAAACGGCCCCGGGGCCCGGCACAAAAAACAACCCTCCAGGACCCCCCCCCTACCCCCCCCCGCAGGGCCATTATGTAATCCTTAATTTTAGTATTTATTTCACTATGTATAATCATACATTAATGGTTTGCCTCACGCCTAATAAACGAGAATTATTATAATAATTATTTGTATGCAAAACTGGGTTTGAACATTTATCTTACCCCCTCATTTCTCAGACGTTCCATGCTAACTGGTCTAGCTATTATTAGCAACCATGACTATCCCGTTCCAAGTGTTGTCCCTTGGTTTAGCCACTCCCGTGAAATCCTCTATCCTTCCGCTTAAGGCATACAGTCCTGCTTTTCACGTCCATGGATTGTAACCCCTCCCAGATTGTCCTTTCCAAGACCACTGGTTACACCTTCAAGTTCATCTCGACGGTCCGGAACCATCCCTCCCTACTCGCTCTTTCCAAGGCCTTTGGTCGCACCCGTTATATTGGTACATGTTGCCTCATGTTCTTATCACGTATGCCCGATCCACCCCTGGTAACCTTTTTTTCTCTCTCACTTTCACCTGGCACCAGTATGCCCGTTACCGTTCCCCTCACCGGGGTATACCATCTAGTCAAGGTTGAGCTATATTCTTGGCCTGGCATATACTCCCTATGGGATACATTTCCTTAATGCTTGGTAGACATATTTTTTTCTTGTCCCGAGATCTCCACAAAATTTTTACTATGCTTTCACCCCTGTAAGCACTTTTTTTCAACACCGATTTTTAAGTGTTAAACAGCACCACGTGGGTAACAACAGTAGTAAACCAAAACACCCAAAATCACATAATTTTTATTTCACTTTTTCTTTTCCCCTCCTATTTATAAAAATCTTCGGTGCATATTTAAGCACCCAAAATTCACTACCTTTTTTTGGCGGAGGTCTCCCGGCCCCCGGGACCCCCCAAAAATCACAGTAGCCAAAAGCCCCTTTTAAACACTACAATCCTGTGTTTTTATATAAAAGTTTTAAACATTAAGGTAGCAAAGCTGGGCCATGCAACAGGCTTAAAACCTATACACAGATGTTCAAATCATCTCCTTAATACTAGAAAGTCAAGACTCGAACTTAAACCAAGAAGCCCAAAACTTCTTATACTACCAATATACTACCTTCTAGAGTAAAGTCAGCTAAATAAGCTATCGGGCCCATACCCCGAAAATGCCACATCGGCCTTTACTAATTAACCCACTATCCTGATTAGTAATCTCAACAAGCATCATAATGAGCACCCTGCTGGTCACTGCCACTACACACTGACTCATAACCTGGGTTTGCCTGGAAATTAACACCCTATCAATAACCCCGCTTATCTCAAAACCAAACCACCCCCGATCGACAGAAGCGGCAACCAAGTACTTTCTAACCCAAACAACAGCCTCCACAGTAATACTATTTGCAGCAACAATAAACGCCATAGACACCTCAAACTGAGAGACCAGTATAACAACAGAACAGCTGCCGTCCACGATCATCACCTTGTCACTAATAATAAAAATGGCAGCCGCACCCTTACACCTATGACTGCCAGAAGTATCACAGGGGTCAACGACACTAACCACACTAATCCTACTAACCTGACAAAAAATCGCACCACTAACCATTATACTGACAATAAACAAAACAAACCAGACACTCCTACTAACATCAGCACTACTATCCATCCTTCTTGGGGGTCTTGGCAGTCTAAATCAAACACACCTACGAAAGCTGATAGCATTCTCATCAATCGCCCACACGGGGTGAATCATAAGTACCATTACAATAGCACCAAACATCTCCATCCTGACCTTTATTGTATATACCACAACCACAACCCCAATCTTCCTAACCATAAACCTATCATCAACATCAACAATCAAAGATATAGGAACCATGTGAACTTCAACCCCGCACCTAATAACCATTATCGCACTCACCACCCTATCATTGGGCGGCCTACCGCCCCTCACAGGGTTCATACCAAAATGACTCATCCTAAACAAAATAGTAGCCTCGAACATGATTATAGAAGCCACCGTCATAGCCATGGCCTCCTTACTGAGCCTGTACGTATACATACGACTAATATATATATCCGCAATAACTACCCCGCCACAGACCACCGTTACAACAATAAAATGACGCCTACCACACAAAAAACACACAATACTCACACCACTACTAACAATAGCAACAACACTTCTACTACCAATATCACCAAACATCTAGAAACTTAAGTTATATAAACTAGAGGCCTTCAAAGCCCCCAAAAAAGACCACTTTAGTTTCTGACTAGAGCTTGCGGCCTATCCACATCATCTGCTTGCAACACAGACATTTTAAATTAAACTAAAGCTCTGAGTTAGCGGGCCTCGATCCCACAAACAACTAATTAACAGCTAGCCGTCCAAGCCGGCGGACTTTAACCCAGCTTTCTCCGTTTTTGTTGGGCTGGGAAAAAACGGAGAAACCCCGGGCAGAAGCCGCCTTCAGATTTGCAGTCTGACATGTCAAGACACCTCGGGGTCCTGGCAGCAAGGTTAACCCTGTGTGTAGATTTACAGTCTACCGCTTACTCAGCCATACTACCTGTGTATATCACCCGTTGACTCTTCTCAACAAATCACAAAGACATTGGTACCCTGTACTTAATCTTCGGGGTTTGATTGGGGCGTGGTGGCGCCTGCCTGAGTGTCGTAATACGAATGGAGTTGACCCAGCCCGGGTCGCTATTCGGCAGCGATCAGATCTTCAATGTTCTGGTACCCGCCCACGCATTCATTATAATCTTTTTTATAGTAATACCTATTATAATCGGCGGGTTTGGCAACTGGCTAATCCCTTTAATAATCGGGGCCCCTGACATAGCATTCCCGCGAATAAACAACATAAGCTTCTGGCTACTACCACCCGCCCTTCTACTGCTGCTATCATCATCATATGTAGAGGCCGGGGCTGGGACTGGGTGAACCGTCTACCCCCCACTATCAGGAAACCTAGTACACTCAGGGCCGTCAGTTGACCTAGCAATTTTCTCCCTCCACCTAGCAGGCGCATCTTCAATCCTGGGGGCAATCAACTTCATCACCACATGTATCAACATAAAACCGAAATCAATACCAATATTTAACCTCCCACTATTCGTGTGATCAGTGTTGATCACAGCAATCATACTACTACTAGCCTTACCAGTACTAGCAGCGGCAATCACCATACTATTAACCGATCGAAACCTAAACACGTCCTTCTTTGACCCCTCGGGGGGCGGCGACCCAGTACTATTTCAACACCTGTTCTGATTCTTCGGACACCCAGAAGTATACATCTTAATTCTTCCCGGCTTCGGCATTATTTCAACAATCATCACCTTCTACACAGGAAAAAAAAACACATTTGGTTACACAAGCATGATCTGAGCAATAATGTCCATTGCAATCCTAGGGTTCGTCGTCTGAGCCCACCATATGTTTACTGTGGGCCTTGACATCGACAGCCGTGCCTACTTCACTGCAGCAACAATAATCATTGCCATCCCAACTGGGATCAAGGTGTTTGGGTGACTGGCCACCCTGGCCGGTGGCCAAATCAAATGACAAGCCCCAATCTACTGGGCCCTTGGCTTCATCTTCCTATTTACAGTTGGCGGCATAACCGGAATTATCCTGGCAAACTCATCACTGGACATTGTACTCCACGACACCTACTACGTAGTGGCACACTTCCACTACGTACTATCCATGGGGGCGGTGTTTGCCATCATGGGGGGCCTGACCCACTGATTTCCACTATTTACAGGCTATACACTCAACCAAACCCTGACAAAAACCCAATTCTGGGTAATATTTGCTGGGGTTAACATAACTTTCTTCCCACAACACTTCCTGGGGCTATCCGGAATACCCCGACGATACTCAGACTTCCCAGACGCTTTCGCCTTGTGAAACACAGTATCATCCATCGGATCAACAATCTCACTAGTAGCAGTACTTATATCACTATTCATTGTATGAGAAGCACTAACATGTAAACGAAAAGTACAAATCCAACTAGGAAAAAAAACTCATGTAGAGTGGTTCTACGGAACACCCCCTCCACACCACACACATGCAGAACCGACCTATATACTAAACAACTCATATGCGTCAATTCGAGAATTCATACCAAGCATAGAGTGGCCTTGGCCCGAGAAAAGGTGGCACTCACCACCATCTGCTGATTTCAAGTCAACCGCATACTCATGCTCTCTTCCCGAGAACCTAGTAAAACCCAATTACATGGCTTTGTCATAGCCAAGTTACATCCACATGTGGCTCTCACTATGCCATACGCAGCCCAACTGTCATTACAAGAGGCCATAGGCCCTGCAATAGAAGAAGTCGTCTTCCTGCACGACCACGTTCTACTACTAACACTCCTTATATCTGTTGTAATCCTAATGTTTGCCCTAACAGCCACCACAACGGGGTTAACCCACAATGACCCGTCAGAAGAGGCTGAGCAACTTGAAGCAGCATGAACAATAGCCCCAATCATAATCCTCATCCTAACAGCACTGCCATCAGTGCGATCCCTCTACCTCATGGAAGAAGTGTTTGACCCATATCTGACAATTAAAGCAACCGGTCACCAATGGTATTGAAACTACGAGTACTCTGACGAAGCCAACATCTCTTTCGACTCCTACATGGTTCAAACCGCTGATTTACAAAGCGGCTCCCCGCGGCTACTAGAAGTGGACCACCGAATGATTATACCAGCCGGACTGCAAGCCCGAGTCATCGTCACAGCAGAGGATGTTCTACACTCTTGAGCAGTCCCATCCCTGGGGGTCAAAGTAGACGCCGTCCCTGGGCGGCTCAACCAAGTCCCCCTTGCCACGTCCCGAACAGGGGTTTTCTTTGGCCAATGCTCAGAGATCTGCGGGGCCAATCACAGCTTTATGCCAATTGCTGTAGAAGCAGTCCCACTGAACTTCTTCGAATCCTGACTATCATCGGAGCTCTCACTGAGAAGCTTTTACACCTAAGCATCGGCCTTTTAAGCCGAAGAAGAAACCACTTTCCTCAGTGACCTATGCCGCAACTAGACACAATCTACATCTTCACAGTCTACCTATGAGCCTGAACAACCCTGATTCTGATTATACGAACAATCAAAAACACCACCATCGCTAAAACACCAAAACCCAAACACTCAGAAGATAAAAAACCAACGCCCACCATACCATGAACATAAACATATTCGAACAGTTCTCAAGCCCAGAGCTGATACTAACACCGACAACCCTGCTATCAATACTAATCCCAGCCATGCTGGTTTACCACAAGCCTAAACTGCTAGGAAACCGAATATCAACCGCCCTAATCATAATACTAAAAACCACCCTATCAAACATAGCCGACCAACTCACCATAGACGGCCAAAAGTGGTGTCGTGTCTTAGCCAGCCTTTTACTGATAATCGCCTTGTCCAACCTGATTGGCCTACTTCCATATACATTCACAACCACCTCTCAACTATCAATAAACATAGCAATGGCAGTCCCTCTGTGATTAGCTACGGTCATCACAGGGATAACCAAAAAGCCCACAGAAACACTGGCCCACATGCTCCCAGAAGGGTCTCCAACACCGCTTATCCCGCTCATAATTATCATTGAAACCATCAGCCTGTTGATACGCCCATTAGCCCTCGGGGTGCGACTCACAGCAAATATTACGGCGGGGCACCTACTTATGACAATAGTAAGCTCAGCCACACTCAACATAATCAACACCAGCATAACGCTAAGCGCGCTATCACTCATCCTGCTACTACTCCTAACAATACTAGAGCTGGCAGTTGCCTGCATCCAAGCATACGTGTTCGTACTACTGATCGTCCTCTACCTCCAAGAAAACACATAATGACTCACCAACTCCACCAATACCACCTAGTTGACCCAAGCCCATGGCCGCTAGCAGGGGCCATGGGGTCACTACTAATAGCCTCCGGACTAGCCATCTGATTTCACACAACGTCTACCACTGTTCTAAAACTTGGACTACTAACTATAACACTAACCCTTGCCCAGTGGTGGCGCGACGTAGTACGAGAAAGCACCTACCAAGGACACCACACAAAGGGCGTACAAAAAAACATACGGTACGGAATAATCCTCTTCATCACCTCTGAGGTCTTCTTTTTCCTCGGGTTCTTCTGAACACTTTACCATGTTAGCCTCGTACCAACCCCGGAGCTGGGAGCAGAATGACCACCAACAGGCATCACACCATTAAACCCAATAGAGGTCCCCCTGCTCAATACCGCAGTCCTCCTATCATCCGGAGCAACAATTACATGATCACACCATACAATAATAAAAGGGAACAAAAAAGAGGCAACACAAGCACTAATCATCACCATCGCCCTGGGGGTCTACTTCACGGCCCTTCAACTATCAGAATACAAAGAAACCCCATTCACCATCTCAGATAGCGTGTACGGATCCTTATTCTTCGTGGCCACCGGGTTCCACGGATTACACGTTATAATTGGGACATCCTTCTTACTAATCTGCCTACTCCGCCTAATACTATCCCACTTCACAACAACACACCACTTTGGCTATGAGGCAGCAATCTGATATTGACACTTCGTAGACATCGTGTGGCTCTTCCTCTACATCTCGGTGTACTGATGGGGGTCTTATTTCTTTAGTATATCAGTACTAATGCCTTCCAAGCATTAAGACCCGCACAGGGAAGAAATAATCAACCTAACTAACCTGATCATTATCTCCACCCTAATCTCAACCACACTTTACCTGGTCAACAAATATGCTCCCACTACAAAACCAGATATTAACAAACTCTCACCATACGAATGCGGGTTTGATCCACTGGGAAATGCTCGAACCCCAATCTCAATCCAATTCTTCCTGGTAGCCATCTTGTTCATCCTGTTTGACCTGGAAATCGTCCTATTACTGCCAATCCCGTGAAGCACTAACACAAACCCCCCAAGCCACACAACAACACTAGCTATCACACTTCTCGCCATCCTGGCCCTGGGCTTAATTTACGAGTGATTACAAGGGGGACTAGAATGAACAGAGTGTTTGGGTAGTCTAAACAGACATCTGATTTCGACTCAGAAGAACTTACTCTAGTGGGCCCTAACAATGGAATTAATCAAAACTTCAATCTACACAGCATTTATTATCACCTTAATTAGCCTATCAACACAAAATAAACACCTCATGCTGGCCCTAATGTGCCTAGAAACCATAATGCTACTACTATTTACCATACTAGTAATATACACCTCAACCGCCCTATCACTACTACAAACCCCCATGCCAATCATCCTGCTCACTATCTCTGTCTGCGGGGCAGCTGTTGGTCTCAGCCTGGTCGTAGCAATCACACGGACCCGAGGAAGTGACTTCCTTAGTAACCTAAACCTACTATAAATGATTAAACTATTAATAACCACCACCATACTAATCCCCACCATCCTTACCATCAAACAAAAATCACTTTACCAAACTACAACCGCCTGCTCTTTTGTACTAGCACTTCTCAGCTTAAACCTGCTAACACCAAAATCCAGCATATACCTCACAGTAGACCACATTTCATCGCCACTAATCACACTATCATACTGACTACTTCCGCTAACTATTATAGCGAGCCAACACACAATATCTAAGGAGCCCCTGCAACGACAACGAACATTCTTGGTAACCCTAGCCCTACTACAACTAATAATTTCACTAACATTCATGGCTCACACACTGACTATAATGTACATTATATTTGAAGCTACCCTCATTCCAACCCTGGTGATCATTACTCGGTGGGGGCAACAGGCTGAGCGACTAACAGCAGGAACATACTTCATACTCTACACCCTAACAACCTCCATACCGTTACTAACTGCAATCTTATTTCTAAACAACACATCACACACCCCGACACTATTCATACAAACCGCGCAACCAACAAACAGCTGATCTAGCCTGATTCTATGACTAGCATGCCTTACCGCCTTCCTTGCAAAAATACCAATTTACGGCCTACACCTGTGGCTCCCAAAAGCGCACGTGGAGGCCCCAATTGCCGGGTCAATGGTCCTAGCTGCAGTCCTATTAAAACTGGGGGGTTACGGTATCATTCGAATATCACAAACACTGCCAACAATAAAAACAGAACTGTATCTTCCATTCATAGTACTATCCATGTGAGGGGCAACCCTGGCAAGCCTAACCTGCTTACAGCAGACAGACTTAAAGTCACTAATCGCTTACTCCTCTATCAGCCACATGGGGTTAGTAATTGCCGCAGTCTCAATCCAGACACAATGGAGCCTATCCGGGGCAATAGCACTAATAATCGCCCACGGATTCACATCATCCGCACTATTCTGTCTAGCAAACACCACGTACGAACGAACACAAACCCGAATTTTAATCCTCACGCGGGGGTTCCACAACATCCTGCCAATAGCCACAGTGTGGTGACTGCTGACTAACCTAATGAACATCGCAACCCCGCCAAGCATAAACTTCACAGGGGAGCTTATAATTGCCTCATCTCTTTTCAACTGGTGCCCCACCACCATCATCCTATTTGGGGTACTCATGCTAACCACAGCCTCATACTCGCTTCATATATACCTATCGACACAAATAAACTCATTAATAATAAACTCCACAACTCAACCAACACACTCACGAGAACATCTAATTATGGCCCTTCACGTAATCCCACTAGCACTTATTTCCCTAAAACCAGAGCTAGTGCTCTAAGTGTGCGTAATTTAAATAAAATGTCAAGCTGTGGCCCTGACAATAGGAGACATCCTCACACACCGAGAGGGTCTTATGACCTGCTAACTCTTAAACCTGGGAGACAAACCCAGCCCTCTCTACCAAAGGATAGTAGCATTCCGCTGGTCTTAGGCACCAAAGTCCTTGGTGCAAATCCAAGTGGTAGAATATGAGCCTAGTAACCCCGACAATCGTCATAACAATCATATTTTCACTAACAATAACCATCATCCAACCATCAAACACCAACACCAACAACAAACTCATACTTATATTCCTAATAAGCCTTATCCCACTAAACGACCTATTAAAAAACAACAACGAGCTTACAATAACCATAACCACTCTTATTCCCATACCAACAGAAAACATCTGTGTCTCAATTACACTAGACACACTATCTATCATATTCCTGCCCGTGTCGCTATTCATCACGTGGTCCATCACGGAGTTCTCAACGTGGTATATAAACACAGAACCTAAAATCAACACATTTATAAAATACTTACTAACCTTTCTGATTGCAATACTAACAATCATCACAGCCAACAACATGTACCAGCTACTAATTGGGTGGGAGGGTGTCGGAATTATGTCCTTCTTACTAATCGGCTGGTGGGGGGGGCGATCCAACGCCAACACAGCAGCACTTCAAGCCATTATCTACAACCGAATGGGCGATATTGGCTTAATAGTGGCAACCGCCTGACTAATATCAACATCATCAATAAACATTCAAGAACTTTTAGCCATAAACAAAACAAGCATCATCCCAATGCTAGGCCTACTAGCCGCAGCCACAGGAAAATCCGCACAATTTGGCCTACACCCATGACTCCCATCAGCCATAGAAGGCCCCACACCCGTATCAGCCCTTCTACACTCAAGCACAATAGTGGTGGCTGGTGTATTCTTGCTAGTACGACTCAACCCCATCACACAAAACATTTCCACCCTGTGCCTGATCCTCGGGGCCACTACTTCCACACTTGCCGCCGCCTCGGCAACAACCCACATAGACATCAAAAAAATCATTGCATTATCAACCACAAGCCAGCTGGGCCTAATAATAACCATGGTCGGACTTAACCACCCAACACTAGCCTTTCTGCATATAATCACCCACTCGTTTTTTAAAGCCCTACTATTCCTTTGCTCCGGGTCATTCATCCACAGCCTAAACAACGAGCAAGACGTACGAATAATGGGCGGCCTACTAAAAATCTCACCAATAACATCTTCCTTCCTAATCATCGCCAACCTATCACTAATAGGCACACCCTTTCTATCCGGGTTCTACTCAAAAGACACCATCATCGAAACCATGATCAACTCACACATTAATTCCTGAGCCCTAACAATCACACTACTAGCCACCTCCTTATCTGCAATATACAGCACACAAATTATTATCAAAGCCCTAACGGGGTTCCCACGTATAAAACACAACACCCACTTAGAAGTAAAAAACACCATCAACCCACTAACACGGCTAACAGTAGCATCAATCCTAATTGGCACAACAACAAAACTATCCGCCCTACAAAATACAACAACAATGACCATACCAAAAACAATCAAACTAGCAGCCATTTGGGCTGCATTGGCCGGGGTGGTCGTAGCAAACGACACAACACTCATACTTTACTACTCGACACCAAAAAAACTAAGCACACTACACACATTCCTAAACCAGTTAGCCTTCTTTAACATACCACACCGCTTCATTACAATACAGACACTAAAAACAGGACAGCAAACCTCGACCGAACTAATCGACCTGTGGGCCTTAGAAGCCTGGGGGCCCAAAGGATTATCCAACACAATAAAACCAATAATCCACCTGTTAGCCCAACAGAAAAACATAGTTAAAAACTACCTGGCGATCTTTACCATCTCCGTTGCCGTCTCTACAGTATTAATCCTAGCCTAAAAGGACGAAGCCCGCCCAGTCGACTCCAACCCAAAATAATCAAAATAGAAAACAACACCACCAAAAGCCCCCAAGAACAAACTAACAAACCAACCCCGCCATTAAAATAAAGAACGCTACCACCATTAACCTCCAAACACAACAAGTCCTCCCAACCCGAATAAACTAACAAACCACCAACCCCCCCCACATACAAAAACCACGCACATACCACAAACATGGATAAAAAAAACACTACTAAGTACTTATAAACACCGACTTCAAAATAATCAGACTTATCCTTCTCGACACTAACACAATAGCCAAATACTACAACCAGCCCGCCCAAATAAACCACATACATAACCAAAGCAGCAAAGGTTCGACCAAGAATAACCATCAACACACAACAAAAGAAAGACACCCCCATAAGAGCAACAACCCCATGATACGGTACAAAAGACACACTCAAAGCCACCACACTAAAAACCAAAAACACTAAAATGACCCATAAAAAATAATTCATCAAAAACATTGTTCTTGCTCTACTAGAGTCCTGAGGCCCGAAAAACCACCGTTGTTAATCAACTACAAAAACATGCCCAACCAGCACGCACTAATAGCATTCAACCTGCTCCCTGTCGGATCAAATATTTCCACATGATGAAATTTTGGGTCCATACTACTAACCTGCCTGGCACTACAAATCTCAACCGGGTTCTTCCTGGCAATTCACTACACAGCAGACGTAAACCTAGCCTTCTCATCTGTTGTTCACATCACACGAGATGTCCCATACGGGTGAATAATACAAAACACCCACGCAATCGGAGCATCTCTGTTCTTCATCTGTATTTACACCCACATTGCACGAGGGCTTTACTATGGGTCCTATTTAAACAAAGAAGTCTGACTATCGGGGGTCACACTATTAATCGCCCTAATAGCAACCGCTTTCTTCGGGTATGTACTGCCGTGGGGACAGATATCTTTCTGAGCCGCTACAGTAATCACCAACCTACTGACCGCTGTACCATATATCGGAACAACAATAACAACCTGGTTGTGAGGGGGGTTTTCAATCAACAACCCCACCCTAACCCGATTCTTTGCCCTACATTTCATCCTGCCATTCATCATTACTACAATATCATCAATTCACATTATATTACTACACAACGAGGGGTCTAACAACCCATTGGGAACCAACTCAGACACAGACAAGATTCCATTTCACCCATACCACTCATACAAAGACACACTTATACTAACCACCCTGATCACCACACTACTAATAATCATGGCGTTCTTTCCAGATCTCCTTAACGACCCAGAAAACTTCTCCAAGGCCAACCCAATGGTAACCCCCCAACACATCAAACCAGAGTGATACTTTCTATTCGCATACAACATCCTTCGATCAATCCCAAACAAATTAGGGGGCACACTAGCCCTACTAATATCAATCATCATCCTAACTTCAGCCCCATTTACACACACATCCCTCGTCCGGTCGATAACTTTCCGCCCCATAGCACAATTAGCATTTTGATCCCTAATCGCCACATTCATCATCATGACATGAACAGCAACCAAACCAGTAGAGCCCCCATTCACTACCATTGGACAGGCAACCTCAATTTTATACTTCTCATTTTTCATTGCCAACCCACTACTTGGTTGGGCCGAAAACAAGATCATAATATATTCCTGCTCCAGTAGCTTACACCCCAAAGCATTGTTCTTGTAAACCAAAGACGGGTCACACCCCTGGAACATCAAAAAGGGAGCGCTCCATCTCTGATCCCCAAAACCAGAATTTTATCTTAAACTACTTTTTGCTCTAAAACGGCCCCGGGGCCCGGCACAAAAAACAACCCTCCAGGACCCCCCCCCTACCCCCCCCCGCAGGGCCATTATGTAATCCTTAATTTTAGTATTTATTTCACTATGTATAATCATACATTAATGGTTTGCCTCACGCCTAATAAACGAGAATTATTATAATAATTATTTGTATGCAAAACTGGGTTTGAACATTTATCTTACCCCCTCATTTCTCAAACGTTCCATGCTAACTGGTCTAGCTATTATTAGCAACCATGACTATCCCGTTCCAAGTGTTGTCCCTTGGTTTAGCCACTCCCGTGAAATCCTCTATCCTTCCGCTTAAGGCATACAGTCCTGCTTTTCACGTCCATGGATTGTAACCCCTCCCAAATTGTCCTTTCCAAAACCACTGGTTACACCTTCAAGTTCATCTCGACGGTCCGGAACCATCCCTCCCTACTCGCTCTTTCCAAGGCCTTTGGTCGCACCCGTTATATTGGTACATGTTGCCTCATGTTCTTATCACGTATGCCCGATCCACCCCTGGTAACCTTTTTTTCTCTCTCACTTTCACCTGGCACCAGTATGCCCGTTACCGTTCCCCTCACCGGGGTATACCATCTAGTCAAGGTTGAGCTATATTCTTGGCCTGGCATATACTCCCCTATGGGGATACATTTTCCTTAATGCTTGGTAGACATATTTTTTTTCTTTGTCCCGAGATCTCCACAAAAATTTTTTACTATGCTTTTCACCCCCTGTAAAGCACTTTTTTTTCAACACCCGAATTTTTTAAGTGTTAAACAGCACCACGTGGGTAACAACAGTAGTAAACCAAAACACCCAAAATCACATAATTTTTATTTCACTTTTTCTTTTCCCCTCCTATTTATAAAAATCTTCGGTGCATATTTAAGCACCCAAAATTCACTACCTTTTTTTGGCGGAGGTCTCCCGGCCCCCGGGACCCCCCAAAAATCACAGTAGCCAAAAGCCCCTTTTAAACACTACAATCCTGTGTTTTTATATAAAA